GGTCGTTTCGAAGAGCCGCCCCCCTACGAGCTTGATGCGGCGTAACCTTCTTCTGACATCATCATGTTCCCTAGAGTGAGGTCTCCACAAAAAAGAAAAAGTTCTATCATCCCATGCGACCTTAATAAAGACATCACTTTCCCTAGCAACATTGATTTCATTTTCCAAAGAAAGAGATCCAAATCCACCTCGATTAGTAAACAGAGACAATAAGAGAGACTGAGAAAGGTCAAAATGAAAAGAAAGAAAAGACTCAATCTATGAAAGATCGAAGTAAGCTGTCGCTTCGAAAATGTGAAATATTTAAGTTAAGAGGATCCATTTCGGGAACGTGGAATGTAAGAGAAATTCAAATGTTATAACTCCAGTACGTCAGGAACCATCAGAAAAAGAAAGACTACCCTCCAAGAAATTGTATAACTTGGAGAAAGTATTCACTTTGCGTTCCCTGAGAAAGAAGATCACAATAAATATTGTGTATGTGTAGAAGGCTCACTCTTGCTTCTCCAAGTGCGCTTACCTCTTGGAGATTGACTCCTGTTGGTAAGTTCACATCCTCAGTAGTCTCTCTATAGACTCTCAAAATTCTTTCTAGTTGGTCAACGATTTTCTCTTTAACAACATCTATCGTTAGATCAGTTACCTTTGTTTCCATATTTTGACTATTCATTTGATGGATCATTCGGCCAGCCCTAACGGCTACAAGAATAGCTACAGGCAGAGCCAAACCCATCCTAGAAACGAAATCAGCAACGAGTTGATCCATAACGAGTATTAGATTGAAGTTCTCTTAAAGAAGACCGCCAACTCGTATCCCGAAGATACAAGACAAGCAAAGCGCCCGGTCCTCTTCTCTTGTGTCGAAGTGTGGTGAGGCCTCACAGAAGGAGTGGGAAATTGGGGAAAAAGCCGAAACGGAACTAACGGAGATCACGGTATACTCCGTGCTGCGAAACGGGCCAGTACAATACCACGTCTTATTGAGGCCATGAAGACGGACAGCGCTTGCCTTGCCTCTTGCCTATATTATATTTATATATAGGGTAGGGTTCTTTTCGATCTTGTACCCAGTACACTGAACACCAACCCAATCTCGACAAAGAAAGTGAACTTTGGGAAAGATCTATCCTACACTTGCATCCTCGCATAAAAGAAAGGACTCAAGGGTTCATAAGGTATAGTAAAGGTTAAGGTCTTTACCTGGACCTGGACGGATCGAATAGAGCCCTATTCTATCGAGCTCTTGTAGGTGCGCCAAGTTTACTCACCTACTATATTTCTTAGTTTGATTTTTGAAGAAGTTTTCAATCTAGTTTATAAACTAAAATGTAACGATAACCTACATAGGACCTTTTTGTTTAGGATTTCTTAACTGGTTTTTCTTTCCTCTTGTCAATTCAATTGTGTAAATGAAATGAAATTTCAAAACAAGCAGAAAACACGTTTTTGGAAAAGGAAGAGCAATTGAGAGAGAACCACATGCAGAACACATAGAGAACTCTTGTATGTATAGAAGATTGGAAGCTCCGCTTTAAGTCAAGAAGGGTAGGGGAGTCGCTGCGCCTACAATCTCGACAGTTGTGGTTAAAAGGTTTTTCTTTTTTTCACGCATCTATTAAGAAAGGCAGAATCCACACTTTACTTTTATCATTTTAAAATGCCCAAGAGGCCTGGTTCTGGTTCAGCATGAGGAGATAAGGATAGAAGTTATGAAATTGTTATCACACTTATCCATCTTATCGAGCCAACAGCATATAGGAGCAGTCCACCAAATATTTGAAAGAGTCCCCGAGGCACAAAAAAAATGATTCAATTCAATCTTTTAAGCTATCTATCAACAACAGAGGGGCTGCTCATAGTCAAAAGCTACTAGATTAGATGGATTCCAACTGAACTTAAACTTCTACTTGGTTGATAGATTCAGGGGTAGTGCTGGAACATAATTAAGGACGACCTCCATCTCCATATGGTAATTGAAGTCGAACAGGAGCAAACCAGATGCAATTCAATCCTTCTTCCTGGCAATGATTCCCAAAAAAGCAAAACCTCACTAGACCGAGGCCCATTGCTATGGGGACTACACTGTATAAGAGAATGACTAAGGTAATTGCCAATAGATTGAAAGACACGCTGGCTCTTTAACTTTAAAAAGGGCGCCCTCCTAATCTCATTTGGATAGGAAGAGATATTGATGATTATCCCAAGGAGGCTTACTAGTCAGCTGATAGATCAGGTGAGCCAGCCATGATCACTAAACTCGCCAAACCAGGCATATGATAATGTTAATCATAGGTTTCTATATGCGACAGGAAAATGGGATTTGCAGAGTAGGATACGAAAGTTTTTTTATATACAATGAATAGCACCTATGATCCATGGACGACCAGTGGGGTTCATAAGAGGAACCAAACAAAGGTCTGCAACAAGGCTGTCCCCTCTCTCCATATCTCTACGGCTGGTTGCAGATGACACTGTAATAATAACAAAGCCAGATAGAGAGACTTTTCGAGGCTTCAAAACTGGGACAAGACTTTTTTTACTTTGGTCATGTTAAAACCCCAGACGACGACGGATACTAATACAACTGGGATTCAAAGAAGGATTAACAGACGATCTATGGACTTACTTGGCTTGGTCCCAGTTTATAGGCATTAAAGAAATCTATAACTAGTTGGAAAGGGCGCAAAGAAAGCAGGAAAAAATGCAGTCAAAAGAAGCCTGCCTTAGTCTCAAATAGGGCTTAGCCTCAATGGCAGACCAACTACCAAATGCGGAATGACGGTCGTGAGCCGGTCCTTATGGAATTCCTAGGCGTGAAGGTGGACAAGGTGGCGGGAAGCCTCTTTATATGGCGTAGCCCTTCGAGTGAAGCATTCGATTATGCGTGCTGGCCGCTCATCCTTAAAGTAAAGGCCGGGTTGAGAAGGAAGAGAGAAAACTTCCTCATTTAAATTTTAGAAGGCTATATCAACGGGAGCCTGTCAAGGCCGAGGAGGCCCGCTACCGTGCTAACCCCCTTCCCTGGCTAGCTTGCTTTCGCTTGCTTCGTATCCGGTTTGGAGCCATCGTCGCAGTTTAGGTTTTAGCATGCCTTGGCGAGGTTTTGCTCTTTCTTGGGAGCGTAGTTCCCTCTCCCTTTGCTTATCTAGCTTTATGTTTACGGTTGCCCCAGTAGCTTTTATGCAACGGGTGTCAAACTACCCTTCCTCCAAGATGGAAGTTTCGCTCCAGAAAATTAGATATTTAGGAAAAGCCATTGGAACCGAGTATAATAGCCCCTATAAGGACTCAGAGCCCTTTTGGAACTTCTTCCCGCCTACGCCTAGAAGAAAGGCTTTCTTCGTCTGTTGTTACGGATGCCCATTCAAAAGATTCATTCCCTGGTGGATTGATTTGGCTATTGCTTGTCAGCCTCTTTTGGCTTTGGAACATTCATTTACTACTTTTTCCTCCCACATCCTGACAACAGCTGGTTTATGGCACCGGGCTAGCTCATGAAGAAGTCGAATCGGAGTTGTCCAGAATCAGATCTCCTCAGAGCACTCCAGCCTTCCTTCGCCCGGGAATGGTGACAGTTGTTGCCTGCCTTGCGGAGCTTTGCTTTGAGTCCTTTCCTCTCTAGATCTGACCTCGCCCAAAGGAAGGTGTAGGTAGCATAGCGAGATGCTTCACGCAATTGCGCGAAAGACTACCTAAGCTCAAGCAGCAGATACTACCACATACAGGAGAAGAAGCTATAGCTCGAGCTATAGCGCTTATTAGGAATTGTCCAATTCAATGAATTCCAGGGTCAGAGGGAGAGTCACGAAGGGCTATTCTTCGATTGGGTATGATTCAACTTTAACCTTCCCAAAGGGATCAATGGTATACCGAACGAACGGAAATTGCTCAAGTTTAGTTTCGTTAGGGACCGGGTCTACGTCACTTTAGAGGTGGGCCTTGGCTCGATTCCGAAGTCATGAGAGAAGGGCGGTATCCTAATCTTTCTTTTCTCCTAGGATCGAGAGACCATTTCGCTCTTCCTGCCTAAATAAAGAAAGAAAGGTCTTTCTCCCATTTCCCTAGTCGAAGAATTGCTCTATAGCCGAGCTCTCAAGAGTCTTTTCTACCATAATCGTTCTTTCCTTCTTCATCCTATCTGCTAGAGCAGTCAGTGTGGCATCTCCTGCATAGGAGTGAGTGTCGATTAGAGGCCTCTTTAGTGCGTGCACGAAATCTCTGTGACTTTTTGCACCGAAGATGCTATCTTTGTCTATGCCTAAGATAAGAGGTTTTCTATCTCCGATGGAAATCACACTAGAGGAGTGGCAAGCGCTCTTCTTAAATAAGATATTGTTTCAGGTTGCGGTTGCTCATTCTTTATGCGGGAGTACGCAGGATTAAAAACCTATGAACTAACACCCGATTATATGAATGAAATCAGTTGCAAAGAGGGGCCATTCAATAACAAGCCTTTTTTGTACATAATCACCTGTTTGTTGAATAGGGTTAAGTTGATTCGAAATATCTTAAGAGAACCCCAACAGGCCGACGAGCTCTTTCTCAGAATCAAGCTGGCAAATGCCCGCAAGAAACCCATTTATTTATCTATTTATCGTCTAGATGGGGTAGGTGTGAAGTCTACCTTCGTACAAGATCCAATCTCGATTATGTTTCTGCGGAAGTATCTACTCGTTACGGAATGTTAAGTATCAAAGTAATAGATGTTATGTTAGAACCTGGCGTTCTGGGCAACTGGGATCAACTTTCAGTAAAAAAGGGGGCATCTATGTCCATCCTTGACAGACCAACACCCGCCTTTGGGACGTACTAGAGTCATGTCTTTCTTTCCCGGGTCACTCTGGTTATATTGAGATTTCCCTGTGCTTTCTCTTAATGGGAGGAGTGTGCCCCGTTCTTCTCTATCCGGTCTCCTTCTCCTCGAGCATGGGGCATTTCCTAGTTACCGAATCCTACTCTTCCGCTCTCGCTCTTCTTTCTACAGGTACGAGTAGCATCCTATTATAGGGGGTCCTCCCACTGCACTGGAGTGAGTTTATTCCAGGCAAGAAGACAGAGAGTGACCTTGAAGTGTGCTTCTTGTTCGTTTTCTTCCCTTGGCTCCATTCCATCCTTTATAAAGTACAGGTCCCAGGTCCGCCCTTTCCTTTGAATATGAGCTCTTAGATAGATATCAGCATAGCTTCGTAATTAAACTTCTCGCACATCTGCTCTGAAAGCGAGAGCTTGAGATGCATTGCTTGGGTCTTCATTGGGCACTAGTCTAGCACTCTCTCTTCGGTGTGAATAAGAAAGTGTCAAGTGATGGAGGTGTGGCTAGCTTGCTGAATCGCCTCCTCGTACTGCTAATCTTCTTCCCGCTAACTCATTTCTCTTTCGACCGGAACTCCTTAATCAGTTAATCCGGAAGTTCCCCAGAGTTCTTCCTTCTAAGAGGGTTGGCGCAAACAAAAGCAGCAGATATTGAAACTAATAGCAAAGAAGGCTAGGCTCCTCGAACCAGATTCTCTCCGATCTTCTACCGTAATTCGCTAATCTCGATGAAAGAGCAGGTAACTACATAAGGCAGCTTTCCCCGCTCTGTCTTGTCTCGATACGAGAAGGGCTGGTGCTAGAATACTAATTACTATTGCAGCTCTCGGGTCTACTCTCCCTTCCACTCCAGCCTTACCTTAAAGGCCTGGTTTCGTCTGGTAAGCGAGCTCTACTATATATAATATAGATACTGCCCTCTGCTGTTAGCGCTTTCGTTTGGTTGTCCTTTACGTTTTGTTCTTTCCATTCAAGCAATCCTGCTTTTTCGAGCTTTATTGGGTCTAGGTCTAGTTGAGACTGAAGTCAATGCCCCTATTGTAAGGAAAATGGCGAGAATCATCTTATAGAAGTAGTGCTCCTGATTGTCGCTACTGCGGGTAAGAAGATTTCTGCCCAGTCTTCCTAGTTGATCCTTTATCAGTCCGGGATGCCAGCCTTTAAAGTAATTGGTTCAGTTCCTCGGCTTCGGCATAAATGCAGTGCCCGTCATTCCCATCAGTACGGGTGAGGGGTCGAGATCCGTTATTAATGAATGTCTCCTCTGGCCGCTTCTTTTGGGGATTGCCCTTCTATCTCCAGGAGATTGCTGCCTTCCTCGTTCAGTGGGGAAGTCTATTCCCTCTCAATCAATGCCCGGGAAGGGAACTATGAGAAAGGCACTTCAAGAATACATACATCTGGAGATAGGCCATTTAGATAGACCGATTCCAATAGCGTCCCGCAAACTACCGGGAAGCCGACTACATAGGTAGGGGGCGTGCTGACATGCTTGACTTTCTCACTCAATTAAGGAGGTCCGCTAGCTGCTTGAGCCATAAAGACTTCTTCATTCAACGGATTTCATTCATTCATTCACTGGCTTTCCTCTCTAAGAAGTCAGGTCGATCCAAAGCCATTGCTTGAAGCGATTTCCTTGACCGAAGTCTGCTACCGAAGCAGGATTGCTTGACACACAAGCATACCAACCCGAGGGAAGGTCAATAAGGATGGTGGTCGATCAAGCTATTCTATTAAGAAGTAGGAATCCGCTTCTCCATGCCCTTCCATTTTCAAGGGGTAGGCCCTTCGCGGCACACAAACAAGATTTTCTTTTGTCACTGGCGCATTCGGTAGCCCCTTCTAGTGCGCGTACTAAGACTAAGGCTACAGCTCACTTCTTCCTCTTTCTTCTCTTATGCAATATCGAGTTAGCGTCTCAAAGAGCTTACTCTGAATGGGAAACTTCTTCTTCCCCAACTAACCCTCTGTGTGCACGTTCCACAAAAGAGAAAGACTTTGTTCATTGAGTGGGCTCTCTGGCTGTTGAAAGAGTAGAGGCTCTTATCTTTCTTTATAGGCGGCATGGCATATAAACGAATGTCGATTGGTCTAATTCGAAGAAATAACATAACTGGTTCGGTATAATAGGTCAACATAGGCAAGATAGGTTAGTCCTAAAGCACTCACTCTGATCCCCGACCAGTTCAGCTTGAATTGGAAGCCTAATAGAAAAAGCCGGTTGGAGGCAGTTTGGAGTACAAAAGAGTTTAAGTACTCACAGGTTCAAATAGTGACTTCGGGACAGAGATAGTGAATCCTTTTTCTTCGGAAAGGAAAGGACTCAGCATCCACAGCTCCGCCCGGCCTTTCCCAACCAGGAGAGCTTGAAGAGGACATATGGCCCAGGATCGAAGAAGCAACAAGGGAGAGATTCCACCGATTAGCCTTACCCGATGACCGTTAGCAGGAGTTGACAGGGGAAAGTACTTAATTACGGAAAGCGGTAAACAAAGCAAACAAGAGATGAACGCGTTACCATAAAACCAATACAGCAGGACGAGAGATTCACCGAAGCCATAAAGAGCAGCTTAACTTTAACTAAGAGATGCTAGTCCCCTATAGAGCTAGCAGCTAGAGGGAAGGCGGATAGGCCATAGACCGCAGGAAAAGCTACCCCAGACACTGAAGACTTATACGGCAGGGCAGGAGTTGAATTAAAGAATCGTACTGCAACTGCTGAAGAGAGATCAGAGCTAGTACTAGAGGAAGCGATAGCCCCACTACTCTTAGTGACTGGCTACTTTACTACGCCATTTTTCGCATCGAAGACATACAAGCGCACTCTCTCTGGGCCATCCGTGGGGCTTCCTCCGCTATGAAGCATAAGGAACTGCCTTCATGCGCTCTTTCTACTGGATTTGGATGAGTACCTTAGCTCTACCCCGAACTGAACTCCCCCCTCACCGAATCAAATATACCTAGCACAAACAGGTCTCATTTCAGCTGGGGCATAGCCCTTATCCTTCAAAAGCTCGGTAAAGACTCTTTTCGCATCGTTGCCGTAGCCTATTTCACACCCGCAGAAAAAGGAAAGATCATATCATAGAATATAGAAAACGGGGTTCCTATCAAAGATGGACCCTGTCGGAAGGTGATGGTCTTCGGTAGCTATAGGGTGAAGGTCTTTCTGCGGGAGCAAGGCGGTTCGTGGTCGCCGCTGATAATCCTTAAGTCGACCCTGAAAATAGGTAAGGATCGGCACGCAACCGATTCACTTTCTTGCATTTCGCTCATTCTTATGTACTCTTCATAGACACCATTGGACCGGTCGGGGACACTATCGTCTCCCCTCCCCCCTCGTGCAGTTTGAGTCTATTTGTTCAAGCTCAAGTTCTTCTGTTCAAATAATATATTATTATTTGGAGTTTGAGCTTCTGACCCCTATTCATTATCACTAACTTGGGCTTAGCTTGAGCTTCTAATTACTTATTGGTCTTTGTCAAGAAGCAAGCTACCTCCCTCAGTCGAAGTCACTCCAGTTATTGCTAGCCCGGGCTTCCATTATGATTACTATACCACGGGTCTTACTTAGTATAATATATAGTATACGAGTGTTGGATGATTTGATGATTATTACCTCCTGGGTCGGGCAAGAACCCTGCTCGCATGATGTGCTCCTTACCCTATTCGCTTCGTTCCCGAAACCACCGAGTTATTTGATCATAGAAAGAGGCCCGTCCTATCATCTGTACGATAAAAGATGAAACAATAATAATTCAGCTGATTCCACCTTGTTGGGCTTTCTTTCTGTTAGGGACTGGACCTCCACTTTGTTCTTCAGAGAGATCCCGTCTTCCTACTGCCGGACAAGACTCTGCATGGGATGAAATTAACTTGTAGTGATCTATGCGCTTATGCGACCGACTCTTTCGCTCTTAGCTTTACCACGTGTAGGCAGGGAGCTTTACAAACCCCGGATAGGGCTTTGCAAAAGTCTTTCTCCAAAAAGAATAGATAGGACTATTTATAATAATGAATGCTCCACCGCGATTACTGAGGGTCAGATCGAAGAAGTTCTTTGTTCGTACTCATGCTAGGTCATCGGCTAGTAAGGACTACTGCTGACGAAGCAAAAAGGTATGCATTTGGTTCCGTCAGCCTTATAACTTGAACAGAGAAAGGTATCGCTTATCAAAGAAGGGGGTTGGACCGCTTTGCTTGGGGCACCCAAACCCAAGACCAACGCTTTCTTAATTGGGATCGCCAGATCCAATGCAATGGTAAAGGTAGTGACTCGGGGTTGATGGGGGATTTGGCCCGAATAATCTAATTCCTTAGATCTTGGTTTCGAAATCGAGGCCATAACAAGGACTTTGTAACAGGAATGCAGCCCTCGGTTAAGCGCGCTTTCCTATTTGTTCTTAGAAATAAAGTTACAGGGCTAGTTTTCCTGCTGGATGATTCTGAATCAACTACTTTGATCAGCCCAACCAGACCCCGGTGTTACCCTTTGCGCATTAGCGAGCCCCTCTCTTAATGGTGTAAATGCCCAATGCAGCTTTTCTCCTAATGGAAATGTCAAATGAACATCTTCGCAGATTCCTCGAGGCTCATCTTTGAAGAAAGTTTCCAGGAACAATGTTGTATGTAACCAGGATCTATAATCAATAGGATACCAACCTCCCCCAAAAAAAAGCCAGTACAGTAGCTCTCCTCTATATGGTTCACCTTCGAATTGGAGCTTTTTTTAATGGAAAGGGTTCTTTCGTGCTATCGGAGAGGGGTCGAACCCTTAACTTATTTTATTATGTTGTACATAAATAGAATCTATTTATGTTATGTAATATTAGAAAGAAAAAGGTGGCTGTTCTGTTAATGGGACCAAATGAGTAACTTTTATACTGATTCCTCTTTGAGGGGTTGATTTTGAATGACTTTCTGATTTCGCCCGGATTACCTCCACTCCCTTGATTCGGAGTCAGGAGCCCCTGTTCTTATTCGAAGGTCTTTGCTTACGCCGCGCTTCCCCCTCCTTTGGTCAAGGCTGGCGGAATAACTGACGATTGAAAGGTAAACGGGAGAATGAAATGGGGAGGTTGGAGGGTCTGCCTTACCGGAAATTGAGTATTGGAAGGAAATTAAAGGCTTTTACTAAGACCACCGAGCGAATGAAGAAGAGAAAGGTTTTGTTTGAAGCAGATTTGACTGAAGGGAGAGGAGGCGAAGGTACTACCGAACAATGGTTGTGGGCTGTACGAGGGCTTTCCTGAATGACAAGGGAAATCTCTATCAACTACGGGAAATGAAGAGTGAACGATGGCTTGGATTTCATGATGGCTTAGGCTAAAAGGGAAAGGGCTTTGGTTGGCCATCGCCCTTTGGTTTGGGCTCTTTCAAGACAACTCCTTCCGTTCGAGACTAGTTGCTGCCAGAGACCGTGGATTTAACTACTCCTCCCTCACCAGCAGGGACCCTTCTTCTGATTAGGCGCCGATACGGATTCATTCCAGTAGGGATTGCTCCTTTACTTTAGGTTTAGGTATCGATGAGGTATTTCCTGTAATTGCAGGGGCTCGATAGCGAAGAAGGAAAATGAGCCCTAGAATCTATCTCATGAAGCTCCGAGACCAGTTCCTCTAGGGAGCAATTACTTTTTAACTACAATATTACTACGAAACGAGACGGAGGGATTAGACACTGACGCCTACTGACCGGGTCGGGCACGAAGGAGGAAAGGAGACTATACCACAGCTTGAGACTGGAAGGAGCCTCCGGCTTCGGTTGACGACCCAGGATAAAATAGAGTGAAGGGAGTTCATAGAATCTCCTGAGTCTGAGGCGTCTCTAGCCCTTATGTAGTAAGGTCCCTCCACGGAAGTCAACGAGTTTGATGCCCTTTTTTTCGAGCCCTTGAAAAGGTCATGTTTAAATAGTTCCAAGTCCGCGGGTCCAAGGGTGAGTAGCTGGAATCATATAAGGGCTGTAGGAACGGTTCACCCATAAAGGGAAAATGAATGTCAGAGAAGATGTTGGCCCTATCAGAGAAAAAAGCCCCTCTCTTCTTACCCAGTGTTCGAGTGCCGGTTTAGTCAAACCAAGGAAAGAGAACCTCGAAGCCTTTCTCTCGGAGATCGGTCATACTGTCTAGCTTGATGCTGTCCTTTTACCAGCCCCTTTATTCTGAAAAGGAGGATTTTCTTTATGATGCTGATTCAATGGTTTGTGGGTGGTCTTGGTACCTCATTGAGCTGTGGTCAGTTCGCTTTAGCCAACCTGCTAGCTAGTCAAGAGTATTTGATGACTTTGATTTCGCCTCGCATCCGCCATATCGATAGGAAGCGGGGCGAGGGTCTTTCATTCGAGAAAAAGGGATGTTCAGGGCCGGGCCTTTCGCAGCTTTCTAAAGGAGATAATTGAAGAAAGTTCTAGCCCGAGAGAAAAGAAAGATCAGATTTGCGTTGATTTTTCCAACAAAACTAAGTACTTTTTGGTCTTTATCATTCAGAAGACTCAGTCCCACACTCTGACTTCAATGATGGGAACAACCTCCGCACTCCGGCGCTCCAACGAACAACAGTTCTCCGCCTTACTATACTATATATTTATCATAGAATAGGCGGCGAAAGCGCCACAACATATATATATCTTGTTCCGTGCTATTGAGAGATAGGGGACAAAACGCCCTTAGACCTATACCGGCGGGGAGCAGCGGATACACTTCAGAGATAGGAAAAAGGTTCACAAAAATGAAGAATCAAAGCATGTAGTTGGGAATGGAATGCTACTGAGGTCAAATCCAGAGTGAAAAAGGCGATGGCGCTTGCCGTAGAAAGAGATTAGACCGGTTTGGTACTCCTACTACCTATGATAAAAAGTTTTCAAGACAAATCCGTGAGTCTAGTCATGCTGCTTCAAAAGAATCCTCTGGGTCTTTTCTTCCTATCTGGTTCTCTGGAACCGGTGAAATCCTATGTTCATAAGCACACTTAGCCTTTCAATAATATCCAACCATTTAAAGAAAGTTTTAGACATAATTAACTACACTTACTAGTCGTTGGGCTTTTGCACCAGGCTACTTAAGGAGTCATTATGAATACTCATGTAACATTTGACTCGCCCTATTGCGTAGCTATAACACTACACAGGGGGGGGGCGTCCAAGATGCTAACTTTGGAATCTTAGTCACTGAGGTTAAGGGTTAACCTAACCAAAAGGAACTAAGACGACGTAAACATAATCATAGATCACTGCTGATTATGTCGCGTCTAGACACAGCTAAACAACACTCCATTCGGAGGCGCTCAGCGTGTGCGGGAGAGCAATCTCCCCACCCTCACTCACTCAGTATCACTGAAATACTGAATGGTGCCTAAAAGTAAAAAAGGGACAAGGAACGAGTAGAAAAACAATTCGAATTGGAAGGAAGGATTCAATCCATCGTAGAAAACTCCAGTGCGCGGATGCATAGCGTCGTAGCATTCTTGGAGACGGGTGAGAGTCGGAATGAGCTTAGTCAAGACTGACTCCTATTCATATTCTTCCTACTTGCTTTCCTATTCCAGATGGCTTTACTTACAGCGGGTGTGCTGACTTGACCCGAGGAGATCCGATTGCTTGTGCTTATGTACCAGTTCCTATTGCTTGCTTTACTATTCTGATTCCGATTTCTATTGGCAGCTGGAAAAGAAAAGCCTTTCGTTATCTTAAATCGACTAGTAACGCGATGTCTTCCCATAAAAAACAACGTCCGACCCCGGGTCATAACAAGCAGTTTTCGGCAACGGAATCGGCCAATGCCAAGACACTTTTCATTTGACGCGGATCCGGTTTTGCACCTTTTGTGATTTCGATAGGCATCGCACCCTCACCTCAGGATCAGAGGGCTTGTTTGAGCGCTGCGCTAGGGGCACCACAGAACGGAGAGTGTACGAGCGCCCCTTTGCTTTGTTTGAGCGTTTTTTTTCTTTGTTCGCTTCGCAAGTGACGGTTGTGCTCCTCTTCCTTCGCTGCTTTCGTACACCAGGGGGATAGAAGATAAGGTAGGCTAAGCCGGAAAGAGAGAGCAGTTGGTTCTATAATTGAAATAATGGAAATGCTCTGTCGTAGAGCTTCGCTAGCAGTGTCGAGCTTTGCTCGCGATTCGACTGGAACTAAAGACCTGAATGAAAGTTCAGAGCTCTCGCGCTGCTATCTAAAGAATGAATAAACCGCTACTGAACAAGAGCGAGTGAAGTGAGTAAGCCCCTTTAGAGAAGAGATAGGGGCGAGCCAAAGAGAAGTTGTAGCAACGAGCTACTAATACTAAGGAGTGACTGTGTTGAAGCTTCAAACGTAGGGCTCGCGACGACTTCGAGCGAACCCAACCCATTTGAGGTGACTGCTGCTGCTTTCGATGCCGAAGACACAACAGTCGGTACTGCTAGGGACTCCTTTTTGGCACCGGGATAGGGTGGCGCAAAGCGAGTTCGATCCCTCCCTATATAATTATTATACGTAATTATAAGAAAGGGGAAACGAATCTCCTCAGATTACACAGAAAACCTGATTCACCTATAAAAATCAAAGATAAATCTTTAGAATTCCTAATTAAGGGGACAGAGTGAGGTTCGACGTAGTTGACTGCACACCAACCGCTGTTTCGCTAGCTTCTCATTTCGACGAGAGACCCGCGGAAAGTCGTCACGGCCTCAGAAGGTTCAGCCGAGGGATTGGAGGGGGGGGCCAGCCAGGTTCAGTGTCAGTAGGACTAGCCTTTCTTTCCTTATTTACAGAGAAATTTAATTTGCTCATTTTCAACTAGATCAACGATTGGAAGATCGGATATGCCCCATCGCCTTAGTCGACTTGTTCCTGAGATGAGAAAGCTTGACTCGCTTATCAGAGCTTGGAAACAGACTACGCACTTAGAAGCCCTACTCCATTGTGGTTGCTTGCCTTCATAACAGTAGGTTCGGTCAGCAGAGGGCTCTCCGGAGAGAGACTGATGTTGCAAATCAAAGATCTCGTACTACTTGATATAGGGATACCTGGAGATTCTTTTTTTCTTTTTTATTTGAATAGAAAAAAGAAGAAAAAGGGAGAGGAAAAGGAATGAAAGAACAATCCTTTCCTTTTTTAGATTATAGTTAAAGAAATCCGAGGCCGATTCGGTTCTTAATTGAAAAATTATGCGGAGTCCATGAGAATTGATATATCATACCAGAAATCCAATGGGTTAACCAACCGGGGAAAGGCTCAAGAATAAAAGGAAAAGCGCCAACATTTGTTCCTTTGTTTCATTAAGGACTTGCGATAGGGGTTGCCCCCGGATTTTACTGAGTAATAATAAGAAGACTAGTGTGCTAAAATGAAACACACAGAAACAGAAAGTGTTCTGAACGTCCTTCAGAATACAAAGGATAAGAAGAACGTTCATAATAATCTGAAATAGGAGAGGATTTGCGCCTTCGGCGTGGTGGCGCAAAACCAAAAATAGAAGGCGCGGCGCATCCCCCTGCCATGGGCAGTAGTCGTTTTAATGTAACACCAGTATCCATCGGATCATAAGACCCATGGAGTAATAAAAGAAGGAGACTGAAAAGCAATAAAAAGAAGATGCTTTTATTTTTTGATAAAAAGAAGAAGATATCGAGTAAGATTATCTGAATTAGAAGGGAAAGTGCCAAGTCTTGCATTTTTGGATGAAAAAAGTATCGCCCGACTAGCAGGGCTAGAAAAGCGATATCATAAGGAAGAAAAGGGAGAAATGCAAGACCTAGGATTAATAAAGACAACATGACTGCTTCTGGTGATTCTCTACAAATCACCAGAGTCGCCACATTGCTTAAAGAAAAGGAGAGTCTGTGGACTTGGATCTACCAAATGATAAGAATGCCTCTGAGATTCAATCATAAACGACTTCTTCTCCAGTTGAGGCATTTGAGAAAAAAGAAATTCTTCCAGAAAGAGACTCCTTCCTGTACGAGGAGTGAACAACTATAGTTCTCTATAGAGAACTATTACCAAAGCATGGGAAAGATGCACAAACAAAAGAAGAAATGAAAGTCCTACAACTTACTACATCCCTCCCAAAAGATTGACGTAGACAGCCATGGCCTGTATGTAGCATTCACCCGTTGGCCCATGGAAATAAAGATCCCTTACCTTAGGGCATCTAAAACAATAGGTAAGTTGTCGGTATCTCCAATCACTTCCCGGCAAAAGGCCGGTAGCGTCCAATCATTTGGAAGTGGATTTTGTCTAAATGGAAGAAGTTCCGACATACGCGCATAGAGGCAGCTTTGAGCGGAACTCAAAGCATTCTGACATAGGATCTTCGGGGTTTTGCCCCTCCATACGGAATTGGCTAATGCCGATAGAGAATTGAAGAGTGCAATTTTATTCTCACGTCTGTCCATATAGTTCATTTTTGACTGCTCCCCTCTCAAACTGAAGAGAGACTTGTCGGAAATCGCCGGTTGGTTTTTTCCAACCAAGAAAGACATGGGAGAATAGAATGAATCCAATGCATTCTTTTCGATACAGTAGGGTACACTTCTCCCCAATATGAGATAGGTTGCAGCTATAGTCAGAACTCCAACTGGGACAATATAGTTTAAACCATCTTTTTCTCTTTATATCGCGTTATATTAAGGCTTCTACCGCCTCCACTAATACAGTACAACACGAATTTTGGGAGGTTTCTTTTCTTCCTCTCTTAGTATTCATGCCTTTGTCCGGAGGCCTTCTTGCACCAGCTCTTAAATTAAAGAGAAAAGCACTGTTTAGCTTAGTTAGCTTAGATCCTCTTTGAGATGAAATGCGGAAAAGTCCTAATCAAAGGCGAAAGGCGCCATCCAAGCAAAGTGGGAATACCCAGCAAGATCCGACCAACAATCGAGTTCATACCCGGCGTGAGGCTTTAAAGAAGAAAGCCCAGGCTCAAAGGCCCTGTCATATTGTCAAGCCTGAGAAAGCCTAGCCCGCAAGCCTGCTTCACCTTCACTTCCTTCCGTACCTGATTCTTAGTCTGCTCTAAAGGCAGCCAGTGACTCGAGGTCTTCTGGAGTGACTCTCGGGTAATTTCAATGGTTCAGCTCTGGTTCAAATGGTATCCGGGGTATATCTGTTATCTGTTGTTCACGAATCCGTTTCAGGTTTTCAGGCATACCCGGTCTTTTCTCTTTCAGTTGCTGCTCCGGGGAAAGGACGTAAGCAGCAGCACCTCTCCCTTTCATACGAAACTTGTCATTTTTCCCTGACCTAGAAGCTCCTAGAAATAGGAAGAAGATCTATCCAGTTAGATAGAAAGCAAGATTAGACATAAATAGATTGATTCTAGACTATTTAAGATAGATGGTTGGCTAAGCGTTGGATTTTCATCCTTCCCCCTTCTTTCTTCAACGGAAACTCTTACTTCTAAAAAGCGGCTTCGACTTAAACAACCTGTCCAATACGCCAGGAATGACCACGGAATTTAGAACATGGTGGTCGGAGGAATAAAAACCTTGCTTTCAAGCCAATCGAAGCCATCTCACCTGGAGATGTAAAAAGGAGAATCCCGACCGAAAAATCCCAGAAAGGAAAGAGCAAGACCAAGGAATCCGTCCCAGAGCCCTCGTCGAGTCAACTTTATCCTCCCAAGAAAAGAAACCCAAGAAAGGTATCTCCTTTTCGGTCTTTCGTTGTTTAACTCCCGCGGCCAAAAAATGAGTTGTTTTTCTATTTTGTAGACAAAAGTGCTAAACCCCCTACCCCTAAGTCCGCAATGTCTTCAGTTAGGAGAACCCGAGCTACCTCGAAGCGCACAGCTGCAGAAACTGCCTCTGCTTTGATTAAGAATAAAAAAAAGGAAAGACGAAGGCAAACCCACTGACGAAGCGTCTGAGCCTCTGGAGGTAAGTGAGGGAGAAAGTGAGCTGGCTGAAGCCAGAGCCTACAAAAGGATCCATTATTGGAGTGCTGCGCTTCTCAGGGCCCTCTGTCCTCGGCCCCGCCGGGGCGATCCAGTCACCCGGAGTTCGACGTTCGATCCATTAGGTAGTTCGCATCAGTTCTCGGACCGGTCTAGCACTCAACCCATTTTTTTCTATAGCGGATTTTGCTTTGTGACGCCCGAACCCGAAGCGAAGGTGCAAAAGGAAATGAACGCATTATCCTTTAATTGCTCGTCACTAATCCGTTTCTAGTGATTCCACGTTCATAGTTCTTTCCATTTTGCCGGTCGGGAAGAAAGATCCAGAAAGATTCTCTCTTGCTTTATAGGTCACGGCCGAGAACGGAGAAATAGAGGAAGCAAAAAAGCCGGTTCATGCGTACCAACGGAAGAGTTTGATTGAAAGTCAGGTGTCAATTGCTTCCTGCCTTCGAGTGAGATGTAGCTAGGATATGATACCTATGCCTTAGTCTGAGACTTTTTGAGGTGCTATTGATGCCAAAGTTCAAAATAGCTCTGCATCTGTCCATCGTGCTCCAGCTCCGTCCTTTGCAGTGGTAGAACCTGGTCAACCCATTCCTACTACCTCGTAGCCTTCTGTGGACCTTTCTTTTTTTATGATTTTTCTGGTTATAAAGAAGTTCAGTCACTGAATTCGCAGGCACTCCATCTGATGGATGCCCTTACTCTCATTCTAAAAAAAGGCAATGTCCCACTAAAGGTACGGGGGGTGGCGATAGACCTCGAGACACATTCCCTCCCTCAAACACAAAGACAGAAAAAGAAAGGCTTGCTGCGGAAAAATGAAACCTTCGACCACTTCGAAAACGGACGGAGAGCATTCACATAAAGAAAAAAGGGGGTGCCTTTAGGTTAGGGGCCAGTTAGACCAGCATGACCTCAAGTGATTGAACAAGGTCAGGACGACCCTCAACGAAGAAAGATAAAGAAGCAATTCCGCCTTCAAGGGGCCATTACACGATGCAAGAGAAAATGAGAAAGCAATGCCCCGACCTGAAAATCATTTCCCCTGACTTCGACCAATGACCCATGGTTCGACACCCGAACACTCCTCGATCTCCTTCAACGGGCTGAAATCACTCAAGGCACTGGCCCCTTAGCCGAATCAAAGACACTGGATTTATCCACTTGGAACATCATAGACTGGCTCCACGACACCGGCAGACGGAAAGAAAATGAAGTTCGAAAGATAGATCTGCTCATCGAAACCCAACCTACCGAAGGTTTTGACCTGGAATGGAAGGAGAAAAGCAAAAGACTAGTCCACGAAGAATAGCCCTAGTTAGGATCTCTGTCCCCTTCTTAAACTATGGCATGCCTCCTCTTCCTCCTAGCTAGATTCTCTGCATCCTGGCTTTCCGCTCCTACGCTTCCGGATCCTCCTACTTCTTGTGCCTACGCTACAGCTCATGCCAAAGAAGGACCTACTGAGGGACCAAGCACTAAAGGCAAAAGGATGCTTATCTGGATTAGCCTACTTCTTCTATGTTACGTCCTTCCCCTTTCTTTTGTTGTATTCAGTGGGTCAGGGAGCCCGTGCTTTTTCTTACTGGGAAAGACGTCGCTAGCCTAAGGCAGGCTTCGCTATCCTCCCGAAGCTGGCATTTTCCAATGGTTTTTGCCCACTCACTTATATGGGTACAGGGGGCTTGACTATATTTTACTTTATTTAATTAAGTTTAGCTGGAGTTAGAGTGGGTCGATCTAGCCGCCCTAATTGATTGACCCGGTTGAAGATCACATTACTAAATCCGAATGATGATTTCATAATCGGTGTGAAATGGAAGATTTTCAGAAGTCAGATAGACCGTTGGAAGGGCTTCAGCCATTGGCAGGTGCTCACGTCTACTATGGCTCTTGGCCTGGTAAGGGCCTAAACGACTTTCCAGGAATCTCTTTTCATAACAGACTGAGGCCGAGTCAAGTCAGAATGAGAAGAAGAAGGCAGTCGACCACAAGCCGACCATTACCATTATAGGGACCAAAACAAAAGGAATGAATTTGATTCATCTCTAGGTGACCACCTTAGTCACTCATAGATCAGCAAATCCGCACTTTTCTTCTTTTGCTTTATGCCTTTCGGCACCCTTAGTAGAAAAAAAGAGAGAAAGAGAGCTATTTTACGCTGAGCAAGGCTGGTGATGTGCCACTGTATGGAGGGCTCAGAGAGAGTAGAAGTGCTTTCCTTCACGCTGAGTGTGAACTTACGATTTCAGGTTAGACCAGGAAGATTGCTTATGACATCAATCAGCTAGGTCCGTCTGTCGAATCGTTTTTCAATGCATGCGATCTTTCGAGTAGGAGTAGAGTGAAGGGTCTCGCTTTCCAGTTTCTCGGCTGGGAATATGCCGGCAGGTTCAGAATCGGACCCTCGCACCGAGATAAAACCATCGCTTTTTTAAAAAGACAGAGACAAAGCAAAAAAATGAGTCATTTGCGAGCTGGGAGGAAAAGGAACTTGCTTCCAAAGATAGGGGGCGCAAGGAAAAAGTGGTTTCATCAGGATCCGGTCCCTTCCACCGATGGTGGAGTAAGCTTCCTCTGTCCTCTCTCTTCCAGTCGATCTGGAACTTGTGCTTCCCTCTTAGTTCGAAAGCAAGCTACTGCTTTCCTCACCACTGAATACTCCGAACTGGTCCCCGCAAAGCCTGGGCTTCTTCCCTCTTTTTATTGATACCACTTTTTTAATGAATCCCCCACTTCTGACGCTATCCTTCTTCTCTTGTGCTGGCCAGCCTTCTGAAGCTCTTTTTGACGTCTGACATTGCCTGCTGTGAAAGATCAATAAATGGCTTGACAGGACTCACTCGGGCAAGTAAGCGAGCCAAGGTTTAAGACAGTTCGGGAGTCAATCCAGTAAGGTAGGAAAAGTTTCGGTTATGAGTTATGAAAGAACCTAGCCTGTTTAGCGAGATGCTAGATTTTTTTAGGATACCCCATGAAAGAGTTCACTCAACAACAGCAAGAAGAGTGACGGTTCGTAGCTACAGTAGAGTGAGACCGGTTTGATAGGCAATCGGAAGACGTGCTATTTTACGTGATTGAATCCGCTGCAATCGATACACATTCTGTAATCTTTCTGTCTGTCAATCAACTTGCAAAACTCCCGTCAAATTAGTTTAAAAAGGGGCTATCGTAAGCTTTTCTTTCCTTTCGGGCACTTCTGTCTACGGACCCTTTCTTCTCTTATATTTATGCAATTTGCTATTCTGTGAACCTTTCTTCCAAAACAGAAAGGCAAACTTCACACTGGCCAATTTCACACCTTCCG